ATTCAATTTCATTCAAATTTCGTAATCTACCAATGACTATTACTATTTCATCTAAGTTTAATAACCAAATTTCCTATGGATTTTTATAACTCGAGAATTTTTGATTTGGTTATGATTCAAAAAGTAAAAGAATAGAATAATAATTCCATGATAAAATAAAATTCAAATAAAAAACCATCCTTTTTGTTTGCATAACGTGTATGTGCCACACCATACAATTGAGATAGAAAGATTCATCGGACGATTCATGAATTCCATGGGTTAGCTGATGAAAAAAGTTGTTGTTGATAAATAGGAAATTGGAAAAAAAATTTCTTCTTATGGAACCATAGGACCGTCATACATGTACTACAATTAAGATAAAGGACTCGCTATTCATTTGGGTTTTGGTCAAGAATAACATTCTGTAGGAGAGATGGCCGAGTGGTTCAAGGCGTAGCATTGGAACTGCTATGTAGACTTTTGTTTACCGAGGGTTCGAATCCCTCTCTCTCCGTTTCTTTTCATTCATCAACGTTACCGACTACAATGTATCAAATAAAATAAGAATTGATATCATTATTCTAACGGTAACACCCTTATTTAATAGACATTCTCTATCCCTAATTAATCCCTGTGATAGGTAAAAGAAATACAAATAGAAATCTATTGAAAAGAAGAAAAAAAAATCCTATTGCCGATCCTTTTTTGATACGTGAATGAGACAGGGCACAAGGTACTCTATTTACTTCAGCGAAAGGAGTCAAAATTGGTATGAACCTTGCTTTTGTATTTTCGTTAGAATCAAGTCTGACGGGAATAATATTCTACGACCAACAACTCATTTATTTTAAGACCGATCCATTTACTATCTATTATTTGATTTACAAATCCTTTATATTGTAAGGAGTCAATAGTCAAATGGTTTGGCAATTCCCCGTAGGGGGATGAAACAAGAGAATTTTGAATCAGAGCTTTCGATCTTTCTTTATCCTTCGCAGTAATAATATCTCGGGGTTTGCAACGATAACTTGGTATATCCACTATACGACCATTCACTAAGATGTGTCTATGGTTAACTAATTGTCTGGCTCCAGGAATGGTCGAAGCCATACCTAATCGAAAAAGGATGTTATCCAAACGCATCTCAAGTAGTTGTAGTAAAACCTGGCCTGTTGACCCTTTGGCTTTTCCAGCAATATGCACATATTTAAGTAATTGTCGCTCTGTCAGACCATAATGAAAACGCAATTTCTGTTTCTCTTCTAAACGAATACGATATTGTGATCTTTTTCCAGAGCGCAATTGGGTTTGAAGATCACTTCTGGATCTGGGTCTTTTACTAGTTAGTCCCGGTAAAGCTCCCAGCCGGCGTATTTTTTTGAAACGAGGTCCTCGGTAACGAGACATATAAAGGCTCCTTTTTGATTAGCTTTCATTTGACAAAAAAATAGAAATTAAGACTGAACTAAAGGACCAGCAAAGCAAAACTCAATTTACTAAAGTCCTACAAAACAGAATAAAATCAATATTCTCAATATTTGGATTTCCTATATATATATACATAGGAAATTCAAACGAAGGTTATGTTTTCCAATTTCTTCTGTAGAGATCTAATTGATCTAGTCAACTTCTTTATTCATAGCTATAGCTGCAAGTTACCATGACATAATAGATAGGTTTTAGAGAAAGCGAGAGTAGATATTTTAAATCATGGAAATAAAAAAATCGATAAAGAAAAAGAGCCGGCTATCGGAATCGAACCGATGACCATCGCATTACAAATGCGATGCTCTAACCTCTGAGCTAAGCGGGCAGATATAAGAGCAATAGTGTATAGGAATACAGGAAACTATTGGATCTTAGCTATTACCTAGTGATTCTTCTTCTTTTTTTATTTCATTTATTGTTTATTTTGATTATTTCAATTTATTCTCTTTTTTAGTTATATGTTATATATTTTAGATTCTATTTAGATATATACTAGATCTAAATAGAAATTCTATTCCATATTCATATATATGAAAATAAAATATCGATGAAATTATATTTTTATATTTTGAAATGAAAAAAAAAAAAGAATGAATATCGACCGTTCCACTACTCCAAGCTGCACTGTAAAAATGAAGGAGGAGGAAAGGCGTATATATATATGTGGTATATATCTATCCATATTGAATTGCGGATACATCAATGATAAAATCATTTCGTATTGAAACAAATAAGGTTCATCCAATATAGATGAAATGATAGAATATAGAATAGAGGGTGGGCAAAAAAATAAAATAGCAGCATACACTTTTTCGATATAGGAATCATTACCTAATGAATTATATAGTGTCAAGATAAATGAAAGAGTTGGATGAAATTCCAACTGGATCCTTGTCTCAAAGAAAAGGGGGATATGGCGAAATTGGTAGACGCTACGGACTTGATTGGATTGAGCCTTGGTATGGAAACCTGCTAAGTGGTAACTTCCAAATTCAGAGAAACCCTGGAACTAAAAATGGGCAATCCTGAGCCAAATCTTTGTTTTGAGAGAAAAAACGATGGAAAATGAGAATAATAAGGGATAGGTGCAGAGACTCAATGGAAGCTGTTCTAACGAATGAAATTGACTACGTTACGTTAGTAGCTAAAATCCTTCTATTGAAATGACAGAAAGGATAACTTTATATACCTAATACGTACGTATACATATTGACATAGCAAACGATTAATCACAACCCAAATCTGAGATTGAATCCTATTCTGTATCTCTATATATCTATATATGAGATATAAAAATAGAAATCTTCTATTTCTTTATATTATAATTATATATTTTAGTATATATATATTCATTATATATTCTATTTCTATTCTAATAGCTAATAGAATTGATTTCTGAATTCTACTATTCTATTCTAATAGCTAATAGAATTGATTTCTGAATTCTATTATTCTAATTATTCTAGAATAGAATAGTAGAACTCTCTTATGAACTTATGAAATAATATATTCTTTTTTATATTTTTGATTTCTTTCATATTTAGATTACTATTAATATGAGTAATAGTATGAGATAAGGATCTATAGAAACCCTCTATTTCATTTCTATTATTCTATTAATTAGAATAATAGAGATCAAAAAATATATGAAAAATTGAAGAGTTATTGTGAATCAATTCTAATTGAAGTTGAAAAAAGAATCGAATTCGAATATTCAGTGATCAAATGATTCATTTCATAGTTTGATAGATCTTTAGAAGATTAATCGGACGAGAATAAAGAGAGAGTCCCATTTTACATGTCAATACCGACTACAATGAAATTTATAGTAAGAGGAAAATCCGTCGAATTTTTAAATCGTGAGGGTTCAAGTCCCTCTATCCCCAATAAAAAGCCCATTTTACCTCCTCACTTTTAATTTATCCTCATCCTCTTTCTTTTTTTTTTTCATCAGTGGAGCTTAGTTTAAACAAACTGAAATATCTTTCTCATTTCATTCACTCTGTTCTTTCACAAATGGATCCGAATAGAAATCTTCGTATCTTTTTCCAATCCAATCTCATTTGTTTTGTATAATACAATATGAACATATATGTTCATATTGTATTATTCATAGTCTATATTTTTTTACTTACATTTACAAACAAAGAAAGTCTTCTTTTTGAAGATCTAAGAAATTCATTGACATAGATATAAGTATTCTGCTAAGATGATGCACGGGAAATGGTCGGGATAGCTCAGTTGGTAGAGCAGAGGACTGAAAATCCTTGTGTCACCAGTTCAAATCTGGTTCCTGACACGTGAATAATGTATCGGATAGATATTCATATCTCATACAAATGAAATTCATTCATTGAGACGAATCGGAATAGATATTCTTTACTTTCTTTTTCATTTGTATTTTTTTACTCTCTGTTCATACTTTTCTTATTCCAAAAGTATGTTCAATTTTTGTATATATCTCAAATTTAATAGCTAAAAAAAATTAGCTAAAAGAATTCAAGCAAAGAGTGGAAGGACAGGATCTGCTCATACGAAATGTATATTATATGATATCTTCCCAATTGGGGAATAGCAATGAGAACCTCTTTTTATTTTTTTATTTTAGCCCCTCCACAATACGAATGAAAGTCCAGTTACTCTTTTTCATCTAGAAGGGAAATGCCAAGATGCTCATTGAATGATAAAAAACCGTTTTTTTACTTATACGACACGACTCCAGATTTCATTTTAATTTAAATCAATGAGCATCTTGAATCTCATAGAAATTGGGCGTAATATAGTCTTTACGTAAAGGCCAGCCTATCCAACTTTCAGGCATCAAGATACGTTTAAGGCGAGGATGATTCTCATAAGAAATTCCCAACATATCATAAGATTCCCGTTCCTGAAAATCAGCACTTCTCCAAATCCAGAAAACTGACGGGATTTGAGGATTACTCCTGGGAGTAAATACTTTTATGCATACCTCTTCTGGTTTATCTATACCATATTGTATTTTCGTAAGGTGATACACACTAGCTAAAAATCCGCCTGGTGCTACATCATAGGCACACTGGGAGCGTAAATAATTGTAACCATATACATATGAAATGACAGCAATGGAATCCCAATCCTCGATTTTTATTTGTAAAGTCTCTATTCCTCGACAATCAAAGCCTAAAGATCTATGAATTAGCTCATGCTTTACTAGCCAATCAGATAAATGAACCTGCATCTTCTTCATCTCTCCCGCATTTTTCTTTGTATGAATATTTCATATCGACAATAAAATTTTTCATCTTAATGCTTAATGATTTACCCGCTGTTTCTTATTCTGCACAAGAAAACCCTGCCTTATTCACTAATTCGTAGGAAGATACTGACCTTTTGGATTTGAAATCTTTTTCAAATCCAAAAGGTATCTCTGAAGTAGATGGTGATTGATAGAGTAATTCTTGATCGTAATTTCCAGTATGAGTACTGCGTCGAAGGTAAAACTTGTGATTAGTAGTAAAACATCGATTCTCCTGTTGATACACAGTTCTATC